CGTAATCCTTTAAAAGGTGTTCTGAATGAGTTATTTCAGCTACATGGTTTCCTTCCCTTGAATCAAGATTAAAAAAGATTGTTAAAAATCTTCATTTTCAAATGGAAGTATAGCACTAGCTTCAGTTATTTTTATTTGTAGCGAATAAGCATTTAGTTCATTGTAATAAAAAAAAATAAAATAGTAAAGAAAAATAAAGAAGAAATCTCAAATCAAATAAATCAAATAGAAATATTCAAATAACAAATAAGAAGAATAAGAATATAGAATGAGAAAGAATGAGAATAATAAGAATATAGAAGTTCTTTCTATTTACCGAGAGCCCCCGTTTTTCACTAGGAATCCCTTTTTGTTGGATAAGATTGGTTAAAGTCGCGAACTCCTAATAAACTCTTTTCTATCTTTTCTTTCAAAACACCCTTTTTTGTTTTGAAAGAAAAGATAGAAAGAAGATAAGGATGGGATAAGAAGAATACAATTTATGAAAGCGGATTCTCATACATATTCGTATAGAAAGAGGAAGAGGTACACTTCATTTAGTTCTACATTCGTTGCACTTATTGATTATTAAGTACTTCATATGAAGATTATCTTCATATTCTTTCTAATAGATAGACTTATCATAAGATATCTTTATAATTATAATAGGTACAAATACGAAATCGAGGTACCCATTCTATGATATATTTGAACTTTCCCTCTATTTTTGTTCCTTTAGTGGGCCTAGTCTTTCCGGCAATCGCAATGGCTTCTTTATCTCTTTATGTCCAAAAAAATAAGATTGTCTAAATACGATGGGACCAAATCTCATCAATTTCTTTCGAGACTGGATTATCATACAGATACTTTTTTCATGTAATATGGTAGGATATATGATATGTGGCCTTTCCTAAAACAAATGGAAGAGTTGTTATGTATGCCGATGCATAATATACGCATTAATGCATGTATATGCGGTTATAGCTTAATCAATTAAACGATTCAATTCAAAATTATCAGCAAATCTTTTTTAAAAATCTTTGAAATAGAAACTCAATTTATCTAACCAATTCTTTCTAATGGTTCCCGTCGGAATACTGCTAGTTGATGAAAGTTACTTCGGGATCAAGCAAGAAAAGTCGAGTAAAATCCATTTGGGTTATTCTCTCAATTCAAATCGAATGCAACTGGATCTAGTATAGTATGAACTGGCGATCAGAACATATATGGATAGAACTTATAACGGGGTCTCGAAAAACAAGTAATTTTTGCTGGGCCTGTATCCTTTTTTTAGGTTCACTAGGATTCTTAGTGGTTGGAACTTCCATTTATCTTGGTAGAAATCTGATATCCGTATTTCCGTCTCAGCAAATTCTTTTTTTCCCACAAGGGATCGTGATGTCTTTCTATGGGATCGCAGGTCTATTCATTAGTTCTTATTTGTGGTGCACAATTTCATGGAATGTAGGTAGTGGTTATGACCGATTCGATAGAAAAGAAGGTATAATGTGCCTTTTTCGTTGGGGATTTCCTGGAATAAATCGGCGCATCTTCCTTCGTTTCTTTCTGAAAGATATCCAATCAATCAGAATGGAGGTTAGAGAGGGCCTTTTTCCTCGTCGTGTCCTTTATATGGAAATCAGGGGCCAAGGAGCCATTCCCTTGACTCGTACTGATGAAAATTTGACTCCACGAGAAATTGAACAAAAAGCCGCCGAATTGGCCTATTTCTTGCGCGTACCCATTGAAGTCTTTTGAAATGAACTGAAAATCTCAGCATGAGCGAAGGAACTTACTAATTATCTTTTTAAGACAACTGAAGCTTCTTAAAAATGTTCATTTCAGCAAAAGATGCTATATTAGATTTCCCCGTTCCGTTGAGGCAGCAGTCCATATACATTATACATCTCAAAAGCAGGAGGACGTATATGGAACAATTCTAATAAAATCTAATATAACTAATCAAATATTTGAAGGAGAATAGAAACTATTTGTACACAAAAACTATTTTGTATACGCATACGCATGGCGTCCAGCTTCACTCTTTTATACTAGTAAAAAAAAGGGTCTAATAAGTATAGGTTCATCAAATATCCAAACATGTATTTTGTTTTTGTAAAGCATAATTCCTCTTTTTCAGCCCCAGATTTTGAATTGATACCCTATACCTGCGCTGCGGTTAGACAGTGAAATCTTTTGAATTCGAAATAAAAGAATTAAAGGATCCGGTAGGGTTCGTCTTGAAATCCAAATAAAATAATATTTTTTAGTTCAAATGGGTTTTTCGAGTCTTCATCGAAAGGAAGAAATGAAGATGAAATCGGTTCCAATTTGCCTAATTGATATCTCTGGAATATGGAAAGAATATTTACTTCTTTTTTTTTTTTCATTCGAAAAAGGGCCCTTTTTTTATGTTCTATTCTAGATCCAAAGACTCAATTCTTACACGAAAACAAAAATATGAAAATATTCATAGGTTCGATACCTTGTTCTTGTTATAGAACTCGTGCTTCATAGAAATCTCAGATAGAATCGACGAATGAAACAGGTTCATTAAAAATTCACATCACAGATACAGAATGAAAAAAAAGAAAGCATTGGTTTCCCTCCCATATCTTGTGTCTATACTCTTTTTTCCCTGGTGGGTTTCGCTCTCATTTCATAAATGTCTAGAAACTTGGGTTCTTAATTGGTGGAATACCAGGCAATCCGAAATCCTTTTGAATGATATTCAAGAGAAAAATGTTTTAGAAAGATTTATGGAATTAGAAGAACTATTCCTGTTGGACGAGATGATAAAGGAGTACTCGGAGACACATATGCAAAGGCTTCATATAGGAATGCACAAGGAAACGATACAATTGGTCCAAAGACACAATGAATCTCATTTCCATATCATTTTGCATTTCTCGACAAATCTAATCTGTTTCGCTATTCTAAGTTGTTATTTTGTTCTGGGTAATGAAGAACTTTTCATTCTAAATTCTTGTATTCAGGAATTTCTCTATAACTTAAGTGACACAATCAAAGCTTTTTCGATTCTTTTAGTTACTGATTTATGGATCGGATTTCACTCGACCCATGGTTGGGAACTAATTATTGGTTCGATCTACAACGATTTTGGATTAGCTCAGAATGATCAGATTATATCTGGTCTTGTTTCCACTTTTCCAGTAATTCTAGATACAATTGTGAAATATTGGATCTTCCATTTTTTAAATCGTGTATCTCCTTCGCTTGTAGTAATTTATCATTCAATGAATGAATGAAGAATTCATTAGATCTCTTGATATCAATCAAATCAGAATTTTTCTTCGTGTATAAAGAAATCATTTTCAATCTTAATTATTCTTTATACTTCTACCTTTTCAATTAAAGGTATTCATACGATATTCCACCAGTACAATTCTTTTAGTACATTGAATACAATGGCAAACTTGTGGATAGGGAATTCAACTAGTTACCTATCGAATTTATTGTAGAAATTCCGGGATCAATGATTGGACCATGCAAAATAGAAAGACTTTTTCTTGGGTAAAAGAACAGATGACTCGATCCATTTATGTATCGATCCTGATATATGTAATAACTCGAGCATCTATTTCAAATGCATATCCCATTTATGCGCAGCAGGGTTATGAAAATCCACGAGAAGCAACTGGGCGAATTGTATGTGCCAATTGCCATTTAGCTAATAAGCCCGTGGATATTGAAGTTCCGCAAGCTGTACTTCCTGATACTGTATTTGAAGCAGTTGTTCGAATTCCTTATGATATACAACTGAAACAAGTTCTTGCTAATGGTAAAAAGGGAGCTTTTAATGTAGGAGCTGTTCTTATTTTACCCGAGGGATTCGAATTAGCCCCCCCCAATCGTATTTCTCCCGAAATGAAAGAAAAGATGGGCAATCTTTCTTTTCAGTGTTATCGTCCTAATAAAAGAAATATTCTTGTAATAGGTCCTGTTCCCGGTCAGAAATATAGTGAAATCGTCTTTCCTATTCTTTCCCCCGACCCTGCTACGAAAAAAGACGTTCACTTCTTAAAATATCCCATATATGTAGGTGGTAACAGAGGAAGGGGTCAGATTTATCCTGATGGTGGCAAGAGTAACAATACAGTTTATAATGCTACATCAGCCGGTATAGTAAGCAGAATAGCACGTAAAGAAAAGGGGGGTTATGAAATAACCATAGTTGATGCATCAGATGGACGTCAAGTGGTTGATACTATACCTCCAGGCCCAGAACTTCTTGTTTCAGAAGGTGAATCCATCAAGCTTGATCAACCATTAACAAGTAATCCAAATGTAGGAGGGTTTGGTCAGGGAGACGCAGAAATAGTGCTTCAAGATCCATTACGAGTCCAAGGCCTTCTGTTCTTCTTGGCATCTGTGATTTTGGCACAAATCTTTTTGGTTCTGAAAAAGAAACAGTTTGAAAAGGTTCAGTTGTACGAAATGAATTTTTAGATCTAGAGATTCCTTAAAATCAAGTTGGTAAAAGTGCCAAATTATTGTTGATCGATAGAATGATGTATGATTCAAAAAATTATATAAGTCCTTTCTTTGTTTTTTATACTCTTTTTTATTTTGCGGGATGTCTGAAACTCATTACTTGTATACCATTCCTAATAATAGAAAATCAGCATACAAATACAAAGGAATAGAATACAAGGCAAGGACGGGAAAAATGAAAGGAAAAAGGATTTCTCGAAAGTATTCTTAGTCTTCCTAATCTTCTATTCGATACAAGACGACACAAGAAAAGGATTTTCTTGTGTCGTCTTGTATCGAAAGAATCATGATTTTTCTCCTGTTCGCCAAAGATCCTTATTCCTTGTTTTCTTTTCCGGGTATAATTGAACAAATAGAACTTCTTCAATTATTCAATTCACTTCAACTTATAACTTAGGAAAAGGATTCAAACAAAAAAGACTTTTTTGTTACAGTTTTCTTTTCTATTTCTATAGATTTCTATACGTATTGGATTTTTCAGAAAATCAATGGATTCCTCCTTTCTT